AACATTGTTTGATTCCAAATTCAGAGCAATGCCTATTGTACCCTCTTCAAATTCTACTAATTCCCCTGCCATTACTTCATCAAGACCATGAATACGAGCAATGCCATCGCCTACTTGAAGTACGGTACCGGTATTCACAATCGTGACTTCTCGATTATATTGTTCAATACGTTCACGGATAATATTACTAATTTCGTCGGCTCGAATGGTTACCATTAGTGTCTCTTAATTCTTTTTCGGAAACAAAGGGAGAAAAAAAAAAATAATGCCTACAGTAAAAGGGCTAATCAGTTATTTCTTTCATGGCCCCGAGCATGCCAATATTAGCACTGATGGTGCGTAAATGTAACTCGCTGTTCGAACAACTATTCAGAGTTCCTAGAGCTCCTTGTAAGGCTTGTTGGAAAACTCGCTGTCGGACCTGATTAATTGCTCTTTGTTGTTCAAAATGAATGGTTTCATTTTTGTAATTTTCTAATCGTTCCAAATTCTCATAAGTGGCATTAATCAAATTCTGTTTTTCTCGTTCTATCTCAGAGTATCCATTCACTCGAAACTCATCTGCTTCCATTTCCACTTTCCGTAAGCGAACCCGGGCTTTTTCGAGCTGCTCAATAGCTCCTCCGCGTAGTTCTTCTGAATTTCGAATAGTACTCAGAATCCTCTGTTTTCGATTATCTAATAAATCACTTAATGAAAGTAGATTATTTTCCCATTCATTTCACAACTTCACTTCCATGATCTCTTCCCGAACCAAACATGAATCTTTCGATTCATTTGGCTCTCACGCTCAATTACTTATGTTATGAGCATTCCCATATCTTTTAATGTAATGAGCCTACCCTCTCTTCTCTGTTCGTATTCCAAGATATGGAAACTGATACAAGACCAGAATATTCAGAGGACTCTTCCGACCAGACAAAAAAAATCTGTAATTGTCAGCAAAGTTGTTTTTTTTTCTTCAAATCCAAAAAATTCTTCTTATTTTATACATAGGTCGTCGATTCAGCATTGGATAAAAAAAGGGCGAGACACCCATTTTTCCAGTAAATGGTTCAAATCATTTTATCGATATGAGTGTTCTATATCGGATAAATTGCCAACTATTCATTTTGAAACCATCTCCGTACTAACGTAGTGGTAGAAAGAGTACCATGTTGTGCCTGGACTTCAGGCGGTTTAGCTTTAACCATGTTAATGGTCCCACATTATTGGTTGATAGAGAATCAAAGTTGATTTACCAATGAGTCACGAAATGCTATGGTTCTTACATATGATTTCTTAATTTATTCAGAAGTAATTCGTCGAGATCGTGCACCTTTCTTCCCTATTTATAAATAAAAAAAAAGAAAGTGCAGCCGGTTGGATCCAGCCTATTCTTGAAATACACAACTCGCACACACTCCCTTTCCAAAAAAGATCAATACACCAAGCACTACACTTAGATTTATTAGATTTGTTGCTAAAATATCGGTATTCAACCCGAAACTCCCGGCGGATGGCCAGTAACCCAAGGAAACGAAAGAATCGGTTACATTTTTCATATGCTCTCCTCTTATAGATAGGACTAACAAAATCGAACAGAGTTCTTTTTGTATCACTTCGTCCCGTTTTTTTATTATTGATTTCTTTTTTTTTATTAATTGACTTATTTTAAATATGAATATATTCATTTCATTTGAAATCATTTTCAAATTTCAAAAATGGATTCTTTATTATTATTTTATTTCAATTGAAGTTCCCAATAAGATACTTATTAGGTCCCCGGTTTCATGTCAATTGCGAAATACCTGCAACGCTTCCTAAAAGTCAAAAGGGGTTTCCATTAAATTAAGGACGCGAAGTGAGAAAGCGAGTGGATCTATTAATTCCTCATCCTCAAATCAGACCTTCCCCGGAGTATTGTCTCAACGAAGAAGTGGAGTTAAGTTTTGATATAATTCGAAGAAGCAAGCGGTAAGTCGACGGCAATAAAATAAGAAAAGAAGTACGTATTTTCACGTTTATAGAATAGGATTAAACAAAAGGATTCGCAAATAAAAGCGCTAATGCCACGACCAGTCCGTAAATTGTTAAAGCTTCCATAAAAGCCAGACTAAGCAATAAAGTACCTCGTATTTTACCCTCTGCTTCTGGTTGTCTCGCGATACCTTCTACGGCTTGGCCCGCAGCAGTACCTTGACCAACTCCAGGTCCAATAGAAGCAAGCCCTACGGCCAATCCAGCAGCAATAACGGAAGCGGCAGAAATCAGTGGATTCATGGTAAGTTCCTCACACCAAAATAAAGAAATGGTTAATGATACAATCAACCAATGAATTATTACTTATTACTCCATCACTAAGATCCACCCGGTCAAAGTAACTAAGAACTCCGAATTGAAGTGATGATATACTGAATCATCAGAACTACTTCGATATCTCGTTTTTAGTTCCTATCCATGGAGTCTTTGGAAATCCATACGGTTCTAGTTCTTCCATTTCTTTGTTCCGAACCATTCT